CTTCTTCAAAATCTACATACTATGGCTAGGAATGTGGTACTAAGGAATTCCCGGCATCTCGTAGAAAAAGAGTATAAACAAACAAAAGGCTTTTTAGAATTTCATTTTTTATCATAGATAATCATAATTACTAAAAATAATTTGGTTCTTTTTACAAATTTGATGTCGATAAATCCGCGAGTCTAGAAATTCATTTCGGACAATTGAACCTTCTCGAACTGTTTCTTTTTAAGAACCAAAAAGATTTGTGCCAAAATAACAGATGCGAAGAAGAACAAAAGGCCTTGTACACGTAATGGATCTTGAAGTACTATTTCTGCATCTCCCTGACCAAATCCGCCCACATTAGGATTACTTGTCAACGGTTGATCCAATTTGATAGATTCGCCTTCTGAAATAAGAAGTTCTGGCCCCCGAGGGATAATATCAACCACTTGACGTCCATCCGATGTATCCGCTATGGTTATTTCGTATCCCCCCTTTTCTTTTCGTAGGATTTTGCTTACTATACCTGATGCTGTAGCATTATAAACTGTATTGTTACTCTTGCTCCCGTCAGGATAAATCTGGCCCCTTCCCCTGTTTCCGCCTACGTAAATAGGATATTTTAAGAAGTGAATGTCTTTCTTAGTAGCGGGGTCGGGGGAAAGAATAGGAAAGGTTATTTCACTATATTTCTGACCAGGAACAGGGCCTATGACAAGAATATTTTTTTGATTGGGGCGATAGCTCTGAAAAGACAGATTGCCCATCTTTTCTTTTATCTCGGGGGAAATACGATCGGGAGGGGCTAATTCAAAACCCTCTGGTAAAATAAGAACAGCCCCCACATTCAAAGCGCCTTTTTTACCATTAGCAAGAACTTGTTTCAGTTGCATATCATAAGGAATTCGAACAACTGCTTCAAATACAGTATCGGGAAGTACCGCTTGCGGAACCTCAATATCGACCGGTTTATTAGCTAAATGGCAATTGGCGCATACAATACGTCCAGTCGCTTCTCGTGGATTTTCATAACCCTGCTGTGCAAAAATGGGATATGCATTTGAAATGGATGTACGAGTTATGATATATATCATGAGCGATACGGAAATAGATCGAGTAATCTGTTCCTTTATCCAAGAAAAAGTATTTCTAGTTTGCATGGTCCAAGCATTGATCCCAAAAATTTCTACAATAAATTGGGGTAGGTCACTAATGGAGTTTCCTATCCACGATTCTGTTATTTACTGGAATAATTTGACTGGATTAATAGAAATTAATTTCTATTTTTATAGGAATATAGGAGGAATCCGCGGGATGGCTAGAAATATAAAGCGATTTTCAACGCTTTGCTTATATACAACTACAAAGTAAGAAACATTATAATTGGATTAGGTAGATAATTTTTCAGTCATTCATTGAATGATAAATCACTACAAGTGACGGAGATACGCGATTTAAATAACGGAAAATCCAATATTTGAAAATTGTATCTACAATGACTGGAAAAGTGGAAACAAGGCCAGATATAATTTGATCATTCTGAACAAATCCAAAATCCTTGTAGACAAAGCCAATCAGCAGTTCCCAACCATGCGGCGAATGAAATCCGATACACAAATCAGTTAATAAAAGAAGAGAAAAAGCTTTTATTGTGTCACTTAAGTTATATAGGAATTCCTGAGCCCAAGAGTTAAGAATAAAAAGTTCTTTATTACCCAAAATAGAATAACCACTTAGAATAATGAAACAGATTATATTTGTCGAGAAGTGCAAAATCGTATGAATACGACCCTCGTTGTGTATCTTGATTAATTGGATTGTTTCTTTGTGAATTCCTATACCAAGGTTTTGTAGATGTGTCTCCGAGTATTCCTTGATCATTTCCTCTAACAAGAGAAGTTCCTCTAATTCTATAAATTTTTCTAGAATACTCTTTTCTTCAATATCATTCAAAAAAGTTTCGGATTGCCTAGTATTACACCAATTAGTAACCCAAGATTCCAGACTTTTTTGAAATGAGAGAGAAATCCACCAGGGCAAAAATACTATAGATGCAAGATATAAAAGAGGAGTGAATGCTTTCTTTTTTGCCATTTTTCACTGTGAATTGTTAATGAACCCATCTCATCCGTCGACTCTATGTAATCTAATATTTCTCTCACGCATCAGTTCTATTAAAAGTTTCAATTCCAACAAGTAAAAAGGGGGAATTTCCTTATTTAGAAATGGTTGATTATGAGATATTTCAATTTTTTCTTATTTTTTTTTATTGAATTGAGCTGTGTATATTTCGATACATATAAAAGATCCCCAAAAGAGTTTTTTTATACTTGTTCCATATATGTCTGCTTTGACTCGAATGAATGTTCTGAAGAAACCTCGATTAAGTTATGTTATATATGTTATAGAATTATTCTTGCGTTTTTGCCCTTCTGCTGAGAAAGCATTCATTTCTCGGCTCATTTCTTAAAATACTTCAATTGGTACACGCAAGAAATAGGCCAATTCAGCAGCTTTTTGTTCCATTTCCCGTGGAGTAAAATTCTCATCAGTACGAGTCAATGGAATGGCTCCCTGGCCTCTGATATCCATATAAAGGACACGCCGAGCATAAATACCCTCTTTAACTTCTATTCTGATGGACTGAATATCTTTTATAAAAAATCGGAGGAAGACCCGACGATTTTTTCCAGGAAATCCCCAACGAAAGATACACACTATTCCGTCTTTTCTATCAAATCGATCATAACCACTACCTACATTCCACGAAATTGTGCACCACAAATAGGAGCTAATAAAAAGACCCGCGATCCCGTAGAAAGACATCACAATTCCTTGTGGAAAAAAAACTATTTGCTGAGACGGAAATAAAGATATCAAATTTCTACCAAGATAACTCGAGGTTCCAACCAACAAGAATCCTAATGAACCTAAAAAAAGGATAACAGCCCAGCAGAAATTACTTGTTTTTCGAGCCCCCGTTATAGGTTCTATCCATATATGTTCTGATCGACAACTCATACTTTATCCAGTTACTTTTTTTTATTGAGAGAATACCCCAAATGAATTTGACTTTAGTCCGTTTGTTTCCGAAGTAACCCGCATCAACTAGTACTAGTTTGATGTGAACCTTTAGGAGTAATTCATTAAATTGGTTAGATCTAAACTAATAACATACCCTTCGTATGATCTCACTAAAGATAGCCACATGCATATAGATAGACCAACTTTACAGTTCAGCCATCCGCCGATTCGGGTCTATTTGAAAATCGCTAGAATATAGTATTTTCTGGAGACATAAGAGTTTTTCGGCGGAAGCCGCTTATACCAATTTGTCTAAATGGATATCTGTGTTATGATACAAGCGTAAATTTTGAAAAAAAAAATAGATGAGAGTTTGTGCCATCGGCTCTAAACAATCTTGTTTTTTTGAACATGAAGAAATAAAGAAGCCATTGCGATTGCCGGAAATACTAGGCCTACTAAAGGGACCAAAACAGAGGGAAAGTTAAGAGTTGTCATAGAATGGGTACCTCGATTTACTATTTGTACCTGTTATTTTTATTTAGATTTTATATTTATAATATAAAGATATCTTATTATATATAAAGAATAAAGATATCTTATTATAATTTGATAATTCTAAATTGGAATTATATATACTTATATCTATACTATTAAGTATAGATATAAGTATATATCTAAGTGAGTATATAATGTAGTGAGTATATAATGTAGTTTTTCATTTCATCTTTCTACATGAAAGATTTGAAAGGATATGGATGCGATATTATTTTATTCATTTTTTGCTCTTGTCTTCGAATTTCATTTACTAAGCACTTAAAAATAAATTAGATTTTATTTATATTGAAGGGTTTGTTAGAATGCCATCCAGCAGGGATTCTTAGTAAAAATAAGATTATCGTAAGATATAGAAAGATAAAAAATTCTATATTTTCTATATTTTATAGATTAGATTTTAATTTAATTATATATGACGAGAAGAAGATATTTTTTATTTGCCTAATTTCACGAAAATAAGAATTTCATCTTTTATCTTGTTGATAGAGACTTCTTGATCAATAATCAGAAATATAGAAAAAAGAGGCAGATTTTCTATTTTCTGTGACTTTTGATTCTTTGATACAATTAGATCTTATGTCAACAAAGACAACCCTATTCGTCTAATTTTGATTCAAAGGAAAGAAAGTGTGGAGTTGAAATAACTCACTCAGAACGCTTTTTAAAGGATTACGTGGTACGATTAGATCAAATAAGCCCTTCTGAAATAAATACTCAGACGCTTGTGAACCGTCGGGTACTGTTTTATTCAATGTTTGTTCAATTACTCTTTTACCCGCAAAGGCAATGTAGGCATTGGGTTCGGCAATAATGATATCCCCCAACATACCAAAACTAGCTGTCACCCCACCGGTAGTAGGAGATGTAAGGATTGGTACATAGAATAACTTTTTATTTGATTGATAATCATATAAAGCAGAAGATATTTTAGCCATTTGCATCAAGCTCAAACTTCCTTCTTGCATGCGTGCCCCTCCAGAAGCACACACTATAATAAGAGGTAGAAATTCTTTAGTAGCGTATTCAATCAAACGGGTAATTTTCTCCCCCACTACGGATCCCATACTACCCCCCATAAACTGAAAATCCATAACCGCAATTGATACGGTAATACCGTTTAGTTGCCCTATGCCTGTTTGAACAGCCTCGGTTAATCCTGTTTTTCTTTGATAAGAATCGATACGCTTTTTATAAGGCTCCTCCTCCGAATGAAATTGAATGGGATCCAGAGAGACCATGTCTTCATCCATAGGCTCCCAAGTACCCGGATCGATCGAAAGTTCAATTCTATCTGAACTACTCATTTTCAAATGATATCCACATTGTTCACAAAGATTCATTTTTGATTGAAAACTTTTCTTATAATTTAATCCATAACAACTTTCGCATTGAATCCACAAATGCCTGTATTTTTGAGTTACATCCAGATTCGT